CAATATAAATAAATAATAGAAATATATTCTAGAATATATTAAATTCAATTATTTAATATTCTAAAATACAATAGAATTTCGATTTATTTATTACTATTCATTTTTATTACTATGTTAATAATAATAATGTTAATAATTAATACAATTTCCAATTCGAATATTTTAAAATTGGATATATCTTTTAGCATTTGAGTTTTAGATAATTAAAGTTTTCGTTTTTGAATTCAAATGACATTTAAACTTGTTTTTATTCTATTATTTTATTTGATTATATATCATAATCATATAGTTCCAATTTTGAATCGTTAGTTATAACTAATGAGACATTCCCTACTTTCATTCATAAAGAGGTGAGTAGTAAAGACATAAATTAAGACGACAAAAAAAAGAATCGAACCTTCAAGTATTCAAAATTACATCGTAAACGTGACAGTTAGATATATATTTGCCTTAAGCTATATATCCATCTATATTGAATTGCAGATAGAGAAATGGTAGAATGATAGTCGATTGGACCAAATCCAACCAGGGTTCCCTATAGTCCTATAGAAGGTAGGTAAGAAATAAACGAAAATAGTTTTTCGAGATAGGAATCTGATATCTAATGAATTCAATTGAATTCAATGATTTCAGTAGAAATGAAAGAACAAAAGAAACAACATCGGAATGAAATTTTAATCTCAACACAAAACGAAGGGGGATATGGCGAAATTGGTAGACGCTACGGACTTAATTGGATTGGGCCTTGGTATGGAAACCTGCTGAGTGAGAACTTTCAAATTCAGAGAAACCCTGGAATTAATAAAAAGGGGCAATCCTGAGCCAAATCCTATTTTCCGAAAACAAAGGTTTAGAAAGTGAAAAAGGGGATAGGTGCAGAGACTCAATGGAAGCTGTTCTAACAAATGGAGTTGGCTGCGTTAGTCGAGAATTCTTTCCATCAAAAATTCAGAAAATACAAGTATTAAGTGAAGGATAAACGTATATACTATCCATACGTAGTGAATAGTATAGTAAATGAGAAATGACATCCCCAATGAATCTATATTTTTTCATAGAAAAAATATAGAATTGTAATTGTTGTTAAAAGATTGCACGTTTAAGAAAGAATCGAATATTCATTTATCAAATGATTCACTCCATAGTCTGATAGATCTTTTTACGAACTGATTAATCGGACGAGAATAAAGATAGAGTCCCATTCTACATGTCAATGCCGGCAACAATGAAATTTATAGTTAAGAGGAAAATCCGTCGACTTTAAAAATCGTGAGGGTTCAAGTCCCTCTATCCCCAAATAGACTAGTTGACTCCCCAATTATCTATTTACCTATCTCCTTTTTTATTTTTTATCCGTTCAAAATGCTTTAGGCATTGACGCTATTCTCTTAGAAGCGATCGGGGCGAAAATGTCCTTTTGTATCACATCTATATGATATAGATAAAAATGAACGTGTTTGAGCAATAAATCCCCATTTTGATAATTTAGAATCTATATAATTACTCATAGTTAAATTCCCAAAGTCCTCTTTTTTAATATACAAGCCAAACAATTGCAGTACCTAAATAAGAATTGGGAATTCCCTTTCCTTCTTTTAATTGACACAGTCCCCATTTTTGAGTAAAATCAGGATGCTATATTGGGACGGGTCGGGATAGCTCAGCTGGTAGAGCAGAGGACTGAAAATCCTCGTGTCACCAGTTCAAATCTGGTTCCTGGCATGGCACAGTACATGATTCATTTGCATGACTTTCTCTTCTATAAATGAATTGTGAATCCGCATTCCTATTCATTTAGAGTTTTGATCATAATAATACTTTTATCCACTGCGACGAGATATATCCACCCCATCTATTTTCTATTTTATAGTTTTATAGATGGGTAGAATTTTTTAGATAAAGTATCTAAAAAAATTAGATTCTATTTCATTTCTCCTATCCTTCAAAAAGAATGTTAATACTTCATAGCAAAAGGTTAAATTAGTTGGTTGAGAGACTCCAAAGTCAAATATCTGAAATAGACAGGAGATACAAATAACTAGAATTCAATACTCCTTCAGTTCTTTGGATCATCTTTCATATTCGATTTCTTCATTTCTCTTACATAACTTTCTAAAACTGTTTCGAAGTTTTTTAAGTTTTGTTCGTTCGTCGTATCATCTGAAATAAATATCAAATAAATTAAATGGGATGCGAGAATCCTACTGAATCTCTAATTCTATTATCTTTTTTGTTAGCCTATCAACCAATAATTACCAAATATAAATGAGACTCCCCTTATTTTTATTCTGGTTAATCTAGAACGCAACGTATAAGCTTTGTGAAATTAAAATTGTAGAAATGGAAATTCGTTTCTTATCATTCAATGAGCATCTTGTATTTCATAAAAATTAGGGGCAATATAATCCTTGCGTAAGGGCCAGCCTATCCAACTTTCCGGCATTAAGATACGTTTCAGGCGTGGATGAGTTTCATAAAAGATTCCCAACATATCATAGGA